ATGTAATGTCTTTTCTTTTAACAATAAAAAAATATTTTTTATCCATCGAACCCCGAAGGAAGATCTTTCTTTGATGAAACGTTTTCTATTTTTTTTTTTTTCTATTGTTTTTATAATTGATCAGGCATACCTATACTGCAATAAGATGAAGACTGCAATACTATGAATGACTCGCTATTTACTCGTTTTCTAGGTCATAATCATAAGATTCTTTAGGAGAGATGGCCGAGTGGTTCAAGGCGTAGCATTGGAACTGCTATGTAGGCTTTTGTTTACCGAGGGTTCGAATCCCTCTCTTTCCGTACCTTCCTTCACCTAATTCACGAACATTACTCACTGAAATGTATCAAATAAAATAAGAACAATTACCGGTCACTTACCTTTTTGGATCGAATTTTAAAGATTAGAATTTGCTCTATTTTCCAATTGTGGAAAACTGGGGAAATTCCCTTGGTTGACCCCGGTAAGAGAATGGGGATTTGTTGTTGTTGTTGTTGGAACTTCCATTTTATGGATGGAATTTTTGATATTTTTTGAAAAGGCTTTTTCGCGGACTCCTCGTTCATTTACCCAACCGTCGGTTGGGTAAATGCCTTTCAGTTTTTCGATGATCAAATATTTTATTTATAATTGAATTAATTATTGAATAACCTGCTTTTTTGGCTAAGTTTGCTCATTGCTGGGTTGATAAAGAAGTAAGCGTTTCAACGGGCTCTCCCAAAATCGTTTGGGCTTGATTTCCGGGCATCTTGGCGACGGCACTCTCCACCTCGTAGAGCTGAGGAAATTCTATGTCTCTATAAAATAGAGAATCTATCCATGACTGACAATTATAATCAAACTCACGTAGTAAGTTAAGCAACTCATGTAGTTCTTGATCTACATAGAATCTAAACCAAAATTAGAAATTCGGTTCTAATTTGACGAATGAATGGAATGGGAGATAGTTTATTCTCCTATTCGCGCATACACGCACCATCTGTATCCTGCTGTGTTGGACCCTCATCGCCATCCGTTTCATGTCTTTTGACAATTCCTCTCGTTCTTCTCGGATGCTCTTTTGAGCGAGCCGATCTTCAAGGGGTTCGATCCGGGCTAGGGGGAACCAAGGCTTAGTCCTGGATTGTGGCTCCCCGCGGCCAAAACCTTCGGTGAGAATCCAAACACTAAGCTGATATAACCAAAAGAAATAAAAAAAAATTTTCTAATAGATTTATTTTTTTCAATTAAAATGACATTCATTACTATAACGATACGAAATCGTCTAGTAAATTTAGGAGGATACTTCATTGAAACCTCCTAAAATTTGTATTTTTCGATTACTCGATTCTATTTATTACTTTATGATATATATGATATATCGAATTACGATTTTTGAATTGGAAATTTACATTAATGAAAAATTAGGGCTATACGGACTCGAACCGTAGACCTTCTCGGTAAAACAGATCAAACTTATTATTATCAAAATGATTCGAACTGTTTCAAAGACCCAACGTGCATTTTTTTTTGCATTGGGCTCTTTCATCAACTGATATAAATATCAGTGAGTCCGCCATCCTTTTTCTTAACAGAAAGATAACGAGATGGCTCCGCGTGCTCTGACTCTTTATTTTTATTCAGTAGCAATACCAAAGTGTTTCAAAAAAGAGTTATCTTGACGTAGGTCTGCCTTCGGCCTATATCAACCTAAGTTAAATGGAGTCTCTATCGCTCTGCCCAAAGCATCAAATATGAAACTTCATACACCTTCAAGTTCATAGGACAAAAAGAGATTTTTTTGAGGTACTTATACTCATTATGCCTAGCATTGAATGGACTGAATATTCACCTTATCAATTATCAAATCAATGATGGGTTCTATTTCTTGGCGCCTAAATTGGGACCTCAATTGGACCAACCAACCATTTGTCAGGCTATTGTTCTCTTGTTCCTTCGAATCCATGGAGTAAGACGTCGACTTTTTACTAAGATAAATTCTGTTGATTACATGATGGACTCCTCTGAAAAAACATTGGCGCGCGTGTAAACGAGGTGCTCTACCAACTGAGCTATGGCCCTTGTGTTTGTGATAAATATTTTATCATTATATAAATTCTTGTCAAGGTGAGTATTGCATAATCTGACATGATAGCTCTCTGATCTGTTTCCTGTCAAGGGTATTGCTTAGAAATAAGATTCCATCTATAATCTATCAATGTGACGGGTTCCTTTTTTTTTTTCTTTATGATAATAAATGACCTACTTAACCCAGCGGTTAGAGTATTGCTTTCATACGGCAGGAGTCATTGGTTCAAATCCAATAGTAGGTAGAACTTATTAGATACCGCACAGCCAATGGTATCTAATAAGTATTTCTACCCACCTTCTTTTTTTGATTTATTTTGTATCTTTTCCATACCCTACTACTTCTTATTTTTTCTATTTTTTGAGTTGTTTCTTGTTGCACCAAAATCTGATTACACTTGATTGGATTCAATCGGTAGAATCCAAATAGAATATGGTGTATAATCAAAATTTCTTTTTCTTTATTCTTCTATATTCTATTCGGACGCACCAACAACTAGTTATAAAATTGTATTGATAGCCTCGACTCGCGTCCTAGCTCGTCGGAGAGCTAAATTTGCCTCAATTGTTTGTCTCTTGCCTTCAGCGCTACTTAAATTAGCTTCAGCTATTTCAAGAGTTTGTTGAGCTTCTTGCGGATCAATGTCACTGCCCCTCTCTGCATCATTTACTAAAATGGTTATTTCATTATTGCCTATTCTAGCGAAACCGCCCATCAGAGCTATTGTTAACCATTGGTCGTTAAGACGTATTCTCAAAATTCCTATATCTACAGCCGTGGCAATAGGTGCGTGATTTGGTAATACACCAATTTGGCCGCTATTAGTCGATAAAATTATTTCTTGCACTTCCGAATCCCAAACAATTCGATTAGGGGTCAGTACACATAGATTTAAGGTCATTTCTTCAATTTGCTCTCCACATCTAAGTTCATAGCCTTCGCGGTAGCTTCATCGATATTACCTACCAAATAAAAGGCCTGTTCCGGAAGACCATCTAATTCCCCGGAAAGGATCAGTTGAAAACCCCTAATTGTTTCTGTTAGACCAACATATTTTCCTGGAGAACCGGTAAAAACTTCTGCTACGAAGAAGGGTTGTGATAAGAAACGCTCAATTTTTCGTGCTCTTGCTACGGTTAAACGATCCTCTTCGGACAATTCGTCCAACCCAAGGATAGCTATAATGTCCTGAAGTTCTTTGTAACGTTGTGAAGTTTGCTTAACTTTTTGCGCAGTTTCATAATGTTCCTCACCAACAATTCTAGGTTGGAGCATAGTTGATGTTGAATCTAAAGGATCTACTGCTGGATAGATACCTTTTGCAGCGAGTCCTCTTGATAGTACGGTAGTAGCATCTAAATGCGCAAATGTTGTGGCAGGAGCGGGGTCCGTCAAATCGTCCGCAGGTACATAAACGGCTTGAATAGAAGTTATGGATCCCTCTTTGGTAGAAGTAATTCTTTCTTGCAAAGAACCCATTTCTGTACTAAGAGTGGGTTGATAACCTACAGCGGAAGGCATTCTTCCTAATAAAGCGGATACTTCGGATCCTGCTTGGACGAAACGAAAAATATTGTCGATAAATAGAAGTACGTCCTGTTCATTAACATCCCGGAAATATTCCGCCATGGTTAGGGCAGTCAAGCCAACTCTCATACGAGCTCCCGGCGGTTCATTCATCTGACCATAGACTAGAGCGACTTTTGATTCCGCAATATTTTGTTCATTAATCACCCCAGATTCTTTCATTTCCATGTAAAGATCATTTCCTTCACGAGTGCGTTCGCCCACTCCGCCAAATACGGATACACCTCCATGAGCTTTTGCAATGTTGTTGATCAATTCCATGATGAGTACGGTTTTACCCACTCCGGCCCCCCCGAATAGCCCGATTTTTCCTCCACGACGATAAGGAGCTAAAAGATCCACTACTTTAATCCCCGTTTCAAAAATAGATAATTTTGTATCTAACTGTATAAAGGCAGGCGCAGATCTATGAATAGGAGATGTTGTGCGAGTATCTACAGGACCCAAATTATCAACAGGCTCTCCAAGAACGTTGAAAATTCGTCCGAGAGTCGCCCCACCAACTGGAACACTTAGAGGAGCTCCTGTATCAATCACTTCCATTCCTCTCATCAGACCATCTGTAGCACTCATAGCTACAGCTCTAACTCGATTATTTCCTAATAATTGCTGTACCTCGCAAGTTACATTAATTTGCTGGCCAACCGTATCTTGACCTTTAACTACCAAAGCGTTGTAAATATTAGGCATCTTGCCCGGTGGAAAGGATACATCCAGTACCGGACCAATGATTTGAGCAATACGCCCCAGGTTTTTTTCTTCAAGAGCGGAAACCCCAGGACCCGAAGTAGAAGTAGTAGGATTGATTCTCATAATAATAAAGTATTATATGTCGAAATTTTTTTTGCAAACAAAAATAAAAAAATGTCCGATAGCAAGTAGATCGGTTAATTCAATAAGAAATGGGAATTAGTACTCGATTTCGTTGGTACTATCCAACCGAATCCAATTCAATTGTTTACTCATTCAATGAGTGCATTTTCAAACTTAACCAACCCATTTTTAAAAATAAATATAAATATATTATTAATATAATATATATCAAAGTAGATGAATAAGAATTAAGAATTATATATGCGGAGATGTTGTATTTCTCTATCATTATAGACAATCCCATTCATATTATCTATGGAATTCGAACCTAAACTCTATTTATGATTCATCATTTTTATGACATTGGCCGTTGTTTCTTATTTCATCATTTCTATTTACACTTATTTATTCTTTGAATAAAAAAAGAAATCAAATTATTTATACCTTTTTGTTGATTGATAAATTCCGCATATTCATATTACTATTCTATTTACTATTCTATTTTCACATCTAGGATTTACATATACAACTA